GTATTCGCTCAATAAAAGTTATAAAAGAAGTTAATCGTAAATAAGAAGATTGTTTACGAATAAGCACTAATAAAATTTCGCACTCAAATACATAAGAATTGTATAGGAACCAAAAGAATCTTTTATTTTCTTTCGAAAAAACATAAATAGATTTCTTCTGAGTAATGGGGAGATTATTCCAATTATGGTATTCGTGAAGAAAGAATTGCAATAAGTGTAAAAAGGGAACATCTTGGATCCAGCACTGAAGGATTTGAACCAAGATTTCCATATGGATGGGATGAGGTATTAGTATATCTAAAACATAATTTAAATGCAATAATTTGTCCTCTAAAAAAGGAAAAATTGAATGAATTGATCGTAAATTATGATATTTTGGTATTTCTTTTTTTTCTAAATAAGATACTAATCGCAAGGAAAATGGAATTTCCACAATAATTGCAAAACTTTCTGATATAATTTGAGAATAAAAACGAGAATAAAAAAAAAATTTGCGGGTGTGCCCAACAAATAAATTTTGGTTAGAATAATTAACCGAAGAAATCAAAGAATTCTTTTGATAGATTCGAATAATTAAACGTTTTACAAGTGATAAACTAGATTTATTATCATAACCAAAAACTTCTACGGGTTCATAAAAAATCAAACCATTTAAACCATGATCATGAGCAAGTGCATAAATATACTCCTGAAAGAGTAACGGATATAGGAAATATTGTTGCCAAGATCTACCTTTTTCTAAATATCCTTGTAATTCTTCCATTGACTTCAATTTCTACTTGAACCAGAAACAATAGGTATTTATTGTATTATCAAATTATACATAGTGCAATACGGTCAGAACAGAGTATGTATCATGTATGAAAAAAAAATATATACCCCGGAAATACAGAATCCAATCAACAGATCTTTTTCCTCTCCCCTTCTATCCAATGGGCCGATGGGTTTATCTTCATTTTATTAAAATATCAGAGAATAAAAAATCTTTTATTTTTGCAACCCGATCGCTCTTTTGACTTTGGAAAATTTTTTTTTGTCAGTATACTGTTTCTTCTACACATTAGTTTCCAATCCATAATAGAAAATAGTTAGGATTTTTTTTCATTCTTCAAAAAAAGAATCAAAGGTCCATTCACAGGAGACCCCCTCCCCACATCAGGCACTAAGTTATTTTTAACGTTTAATTAGATCGGGAAATTATTCAAATTAAGAATAGAAGCTCGTTGCTTTTTTTTTACCAAAATTAGAGCCATAGAGCTCTATCCATTTATTCACTAGACCAAACTCTAACTGTGAATTTCTTAAAAGAAAAAAAACAAGAAAGAATATAATAAGAAATTCACAAAATAAAAGTGGAATTTAATTTTTTCTTATTATTTTATTACGACATGCGGTTTTTTCCATCCATTACCTTTCAGGATCAGTCGTGGTCTTATAGACTCTACCAAAAGTCTGGACGAATTCGTTACTTCATCCAAATGTGTAAAAAACCATAATCGCACTTAAAAGCCGAGTACTCTACCATTGAGTTAGCAACCCAGATAAATACGTATATACAAGCGGAAAAATGGAATTGAACTATACAACTACGTAAAAACATTGAATTTTGAATTCAAAATAAATATAAAGGAAAGATTGGATGATCAATTAAACAAAATAGCAAAGTAGATCGGATTAAATTAAAGACAGATAAAAAAAAATGTAAAAATTTACATTTAAAGACTACCCCCCCTTTTTTTATAAAATATAATATAAAAATTTTTTATTTTCGTTAAAAAAATATATCTTGTATAACAAAAGGAAAAACCCATAAGATCGGAATAAACAGATCTATTTATCTACGATCGAATTATATTTGTTCGATACACCATTGTCAATATAAATAAATTGTTGAGAAAAAAAAATTACACAAAATAAGGATTTTTGTTGGATTGGCACAACAAGAAATATGGTAAATAAAAAATATAAATATAAAACATAATATAGAACAAGAAAAGGGCAAATTGTGAATAAATAATTACCCCACAAATGTATACTAGTCTTTTTTATAAATTCATTTTTATTTATGAAGCCTTTTCTTTTACAAATTCTGCTTTTCTTAAAATATCATGAACAGTTCTTGTGGGTTGAGCACCTTTTTCAAGGAAATAACGAATAGCAGGAACGTTTAAATAAGTTTGATTTTGTATTGGATCATAAAAACCCACCTTTCGAAGATCTCTTCCTTCTCGTCGGGATCGAACATCAATTGCAACGATTTGATAGATCGCTCATTGGGATAGATAAATAACCCCCCCTAGAAACGTATAAGAGGTTTTCTCCTCATACGGCTCGAGAAAAAAGGATTCTAATATTTCTGTATATAATGTCAAATCAAATATATTAAAATTTTAAAATTTATGAATTAGACTATGATTTAAGTTTTTTTGTTCTTACTTACATAAAAAAAAAAGAAAAAAAATAAATATCATTCGTACTCATAACTCAAGTTGGGTAATTCTGAAAAAGTCCGAAGGTAAATCCTTAGGCATTTCTTGAGTCGTCTCGAATCTATTTTGAGTCCCCATCATTATACTAAAAATAAAATATTGAGACAATTGAAAATAGTGTTTCCTTGTTCCGGAATTCTTTCTCTTTACTTTTTAAAATCGTTAGGTTTAGACATTACTTCGGTGATTCTTACCCCCCCCTTTTTTCAAAATGGCAGCAACATACCTTTTGTTTTTTGTTATTTCTTTCTATGGAAAGATAATATGAACAATTTATTCCTTTGTAATGTAATATAAAAAATTTTATTTATTTCATTTCAAACTTGTTCGGATTTGAATCCTTCAATTTAAAATTGAAATTTCTATATTGAGGATATACTTACAAAGTAGTCTAATTTATTAATTGTTACTAACCCTAGATTCGTCCCCCCGATAAATGAATCAATACGTTTTGCTCGAGCTCCATCATGTACTATTCTGTTCCTATTTACCAACCCAATACAAATTAGGTTCCTAACAGGAACAGAACAAACTATGTCGATTCAAGAGCATCTTCATTCCTATAGAAAATGGCGGATGTAAGAATCCACAGTGAATTATGCCCTTCAAGTCGCACGTTGCTTTCTACCACATCGTTTTAAACGAAGTTTTACCATAACATTCCTCTCATTTTTCATTTTATTTTGAACCGGTATGGAATTGATTCAATATGGAATCATGAATAGTCATTGGCTCAATGGTACATAATATTTTTTATGTATGTATCTATGGAGAGGTAAAAAATTATCTGGAAAAAGTCTTATATTATAAAGGATTTAAGTTATTTCGCCCCTCTATCCTATGGGGTGAAAGAAATTTCGAAAAAATAAAAAAGAAAAATAAATGGATTTACTTTAATCTAATTAAAATCTTCAACAATCATTCGGGATGTTAAATTATGAAAAAATTCTTCTCGAACAAATAAACTCTAAATCTCAAAAGAATGGCCCTATAGGTTTTCCAATTCCGGAATAAAAGCAGTTATTAACAAAATATAAGCTATTCCAATAACTCGAAAAAGTCATAAGTTTCTCTATATCTATAATATAGATTTCAAAAATTTATTTGAGTACTCGGGTTCATAAAAAAAGAGTTTTTGTTTTGATGAGTATAAAATAGAAAAGGTCTCGTGTAAGGTATAAAGTTAAATTTAATTCGGTATTCTTTCAGATGAAAAACAAAATTAGAATCAAGAATCTAATCTTTAGGTTCAAAAATCTTTTCGCCAATTACATAAAGTTGGAATATAAGAATTTCCATCTATTTAATAGTAATAGATACATTACGTTAATTTCCAATTATTCATTTGAATAAGATAAAAAAGGGGGATCCGGAGCAATTTGGTTTTACTTTTTTTACCGGTTTAGAAGTTTTAAGACGAACAAGAAAAGAAGAAAATTCATACCAAAAACCACGTAATCTTTAGTCTCCGTGTACAGTATGTAAGATACACACTTTTCTTTAGGCTTTCTTTCCTTGGGTTGGGGAATTGAATAGAAAAGGATCTTTTTTTCTATTTCAATTCAGAATTACATAATGCGAGAATTCACATTTCATGGAACAAAGAGTTTCCCTAAGTAACTTACTTCAATATGACTATTTAAATAGTAGTCTCTGAGGGGTAATGATATACCCAAAAATGGTTTTGAATTTAGAATTCATCTTTATTTCTACCCGTACACTCAATCCCATTTGTGAGAAACTAAATGAAAAAAGTCTAATTCTTATAGAAAAATCAGAACAAAAGGTGAGATCACATTATATCATATCCAAGCTTAAAGAGAAATTTGTTAAAGAGAAGAATATTTCTCATAGAGACACTCTGGGACGGAAGGATTCGAACCTCCGAATAACGGGATCAAAACCCGTTGCCTTACCACTTGGCCACGCCCCATTTCTATTTCAAATTTCTCTTCGATACTAATAAACACTAATATTAGTCGTTCGTCAATCCCAAGTCAAATATATATGAATATATTACTATTACTGCTAGGATTCAACACATGGAAATATAGAAAAAATGATTGATCATTCCATAAAATTCAATTAAGATATTGTATGAAACTAAAATTCCCTGTATTCTCATTTGAGAATGAAAGGGAAGATTTTTGATTTGAGAGTGTTTGAAGAACAAGAAGGTTTTTTGACCCACCTTTTCATTTTTCCCTCATAAAAAGAACTCAATCAAAATCGAATTTTCTAATCTACAAGAATGAAATCTTTGTTATGCTTAATATCTTTAGTTTAATCTGTATCTGTCTTAATTCTACCCTTTATTCGAGTAGTTTTTTATTCGGCAAATTGCCCGAGGCTTATGCCTTTTTCAATCCTATCGTAGATGTTATGCCTGTCATACCTGTACTATTTTTGCTCTTAGCCTTTGTTTGGCAAGCTGCTGTAAGTTTTCGATAAAATCTTTAATGCTCCAAAAAATTCATGATTTATCCGAAACAAATTTTCTATAAATTATTATAAGATCTTATAAATTTAACATTATGAATCCCCCATTCGAAAATAGAAATTCTTGTATTATATTGAATAACCGCGCGGTGATAAATTTTGATCAACTTATTTCCTCGTTCTGACCTTCCAGTAAACAAGGACTTTCTAAAGACCCCACAATACCAAATAATGGATAAATTTTTGGTATTTTTGGTAATGAAGGAATCAGAATCTTACTTTTCTTATTATTATTACAAAAACAAAAAATTCGTAAAAATTACCTTTTTCAAGAAAAGACTCCACTTCATTTTTTGTCTTTTTGGGGTGTTATGTCAACATAGTGTATGTGATAAAAAATAGGCAATCCATTTCCCTTTTCAAAAAAAAAAATCTTGGAGATTGTGTAATGCTTACTCTCAAACTCTTTGTTTACACAGTAGTAATATTTTTTGTTTCTCTCTTCATCTTTGGATTCTTATCTAATGATCCGGGCCGCAATCCTGGACGTGAGGAATAAAAAATAAGATTTTGAAAGTCTGAAGCGATCGGGGGGAGCGGAGAGAGAGGGATTCGAACCCTCGGTACAAATAACTCGTACAACGGATTAGCAATCTGCCGCTTTAGTCCACTCAGCCATCTCTCCCAATTCAAATTGGTTTTATGTGATGTGACACGCGAAGTAAAAAAGATTGAAATTGAAAAAGCGCGTTTTTCTTTCTTTTTATTATTCTTATATTCTTATTATAATTTATAATACTTATATAATTATAATAAGAATATAAGAATAAAATAACAGTAATGTAATAGAACAGTAATGTAATAGAAATATAGTAATATAGATATATTCTATATAAATATATTTCTATTAAACTAGATAAAAGATCTATTTATTTTATTAGTAATTTAATTTAGATAATGTAATAATTCGACACAGATATCTTATCTTCAATAGAATAGATATAGAAAAAAACCTTACTTCCTTGATTTTTATTTTGTAAGAAAGGTCCATTCCCCCGGCCTGGTTAAGTACTGGCCGGGCTATTACATTACTTCTGATGAATCAATCATTTCATAGATCAAATGATTTCATTTTTTGTTTTTATTATATCAAATCAAAGATACTTGTTATTGAAGTTATTGAAGTAACAATAAAGACAATTTTCATCTCTATTTAAAGTGTAATTAAAGTGTAATTTCTTAGTATTATTAATATAATACTATAGAATATACTATAGAATATGAATATGAAAGAATATTAAAATTCTTAAATTTGTATTTTTTATTAATTTAGTATTATTTAGTATTAAGTAGTATTTTGAATTTTGAGTCTTTTTTCTCAATTTAGTTAATTATTTAACTGGAAAAAAATAAAGATATTAAACACAATGAACACACATATGTTATAACATATATAACATAACTCTTTTATTTGTTCAAGGGAACATTGAACATTTGAGATCCAATTAATCCGAATTCAAATTCAAAAATCCGTCAGTTGAGGGGAAAGTAAAAAAAAATGAGGAATTCGTCGTGGTTATAGGCCAGCTTCGCTAATTCCTTCAATTTGGGACTGTCAGTAATGACTTATAACAAGTGAAAAATGAGACCTTTTGCTTTATCTTTATTCGAATTTTATTAGAATTTGGTTATTTTAAAAAACTTTCTGTAACTTCGCCTTCAAGGACCCCCGGTCCGGGGGGATGAAGTGTCAACGCTCAAGTTTTAATAAGTCTGATGCTATTAAGATAGCATCTCATTCCTTTGTTCGACAAAAGGTATATTCATATATAATAATGAATATGGAGCGGGTATAGTTTAGTGGTAAAAGTGTGATTCGTTCAATTAATAACTTAAAAAGTTAAGGGGTCTTTCGGGTTTTTCATATTCCGATCAAACAAAAAAACTTTATTTCCTGAAAAGAGTTTCATCCTTTTCCCCTCAATAGTATATTTGAGGAAAAATGAAAATTCTCACGATTTGTATCCAAAGTTCAATTGAAATTGAATAAAAGGGTTATAGAGTTACGAAGCATAATTAAAAAAAATTGGATCAAATCTTCCAATTAAAATTAATAAGTAAAGGATCTATGGATGAAGATAAAAAACATAAGTGCATTTCCAATCGTAACTAGATCTTCAATTTTTGTCTTGTAAAGGTAAGATTAAAGCCAAATAGCTAGAAAATGATGGTTTTGGTTTACTAGAACCATCAGCATATTATTTTAGCTCGGTGGAAATTAAATTCTTTTCCTCAGGATCCCTCGAGTGGAAATAGGGAACGAAGTAACTAGATTAGACGGATTTGGGATAATTGAATCTCCCTCCTCTAGAGGGATCATCTAGAAAGCGAGTGGCTTTGGGTGTCTTTAACAAGAAAAGCTGACATAGATGTTATGGATCTAATTTTTGTTTCTGGGAATACATCAATCTTCCATAAAGGAGCCGAATGAAACAAAATTTTCATGTTCGGTTTTGAATTAGAGACGTTAAGAATGATAAATTAACGTCGACTATAACCCCTAGCCTTCCAA